AATGGAATGCCTGAGTAAAGGATTATCGTGATAGGGTAAATAAAGTAAAAAATTTACTTCCATTAACACCTAATAGAATTAAACTATTACCAGAGACATCAAAAATTACTATGCACCATACAACAAAGTGTATTATTATAGAAAAGTAAGCTAATAAAGCTAATGGGTTCATATCCCACTTATAGAGGAAATCCTCTCTTATCTAATGCCCAACAACCCAACAAAAATCCTCTTAATATTAACAATAATAAGAGGTATTTTAATTTCAATCTCATCCAATTCATGAATTGGAGCATGAATAGGTCTAGAAATTAATCTAATATCATTTATTCCATTAATATCCAATAACAAAAATATTTACACAACAGAATCATCACTAAAATACTTTATTATTCAAGCCATAGCATCCTCATTCTTATTATTTATCATTATAATAAAAGTATTAATAGAAGATATGTTTACAATAGAAAATGAAAGTATTAATACAATAATTATTATAACCCCACTTCTATTAAAAAGAGGAGCAGCCCCCTTCCATTGATGATTTCCAAGAGTAATAGAAGGAATAAGATGAATAAATTGTTTATTGTTAATAACTATACAAAAAATAGCCCCAATAGTATTAATTTCATATATAATAAAAATAAATACATTCAGATCAACAATTATCCTAACATCAACTATTGTAGGAGCAGTAGGAGGATTAAATCAATTATCTATTCGAAAAATCTTAACCTATTCATCAATTAATCATACAGGATGAATATTGGCAGCATTAATAATTAATGAAAATATATGAATTATATACTTCACAATTTATTCAATACTAACAATAACAATCGTAATAATTATTAAACCATTCAATACTTCATTCATTAATCAAACACTTTTAATGAATAAAGAAATAATCACAATAAAATTTATAATATTCACAACACTTCTATCAATAGGAGGATTACCACCATTCATAGGATTTTTACCTAAATGGATTATTATCCAAATAATAATTATTAATAATATAAATACTATTATAACAACAATAGTAATTATATCATTAATAACATTATACTTCTATTTACGTATTAGATATTCAAGATTTTTAATATTACATATTGAACCAAAATGAAACATCAGATACTACAAAAATAATAATTTAATAAAATATACATCAATAATATTTTCACTATCAATATTAAGCTTAATGATTTGCACTATAATGATTAATATTTATTAAAGGCTTTAAGTTAAAATAAACTAATATCCTTCAAAGCTACAAATAAAGAAATTCTTTAAGCCTTAGAAATTTACTACACCATCAGAATTGCATTCTAATATCATTAAATGAATATAAGGCCTAGTAGAAGGGGATTACCCCTAAATAGATTTACAGTCTATAACTTAACTTTTATCTCAGTCATTCTACTAAAATTGAAACGATGAATATTCTCAACAAACCATAAGGATATTGGAACTCTATATTTCATTTTTGGAGCATGATCAGGAATAGTAGGAACATCACTAAGAATATTAATCCGAACAGAACTAGGACAACCCGGATCATTAATCGGAGATGATCAAATCTACAATGTAATTGTAACTGCACACGCATTCGTTATAATCTTCTTTATAGTAATACCAATCCTAATTGGAGGATTTGGTAATTGATTAGTACCTTTAATATTAGGGGCCCCTGATATAGCATTCCCACGAATAAATAACATAAGATTTTGACTATTACCACCATCACTTTCACTTTTACTGATAAGAAGTATAGTGGAAAGAGGAGCTGGGACAGGATGAACAGTATACCCACCTCTAGCAAGAGGTATTGCACATGCAGGAGCATCAGTAGATCTAGCAATCTTCTCCTTACATCTTGCAGGTGTATCATCTATTCTAGGAGCAGTAAATTTCATCTCAACAACAATCAATATAAAACCAATCAATATAAAACCTGAACGAATTCCTTTATTCGTTTGAGCAGTTGGAATCACAGCCTTATTACTTCTTCTTTCATTACCAGTTCTAGCAGGAGCAATCACTATATTATTAACTGATCGTAACCTTAATACATCATTTTTTGACCCAGCAGGAGGAGGTGACCCAATCTTATATCAACATTTATTTTGATTCTTTGGTCACCCAGAAGTTTATATTCTAATTCTCCCAGGATTTGGTATAATCTCACACATCATTTGCCACGAAAGAGGAAAAAAAGAAGCATTCGGAAATCTAGGAATAATTTTCGCTATATTAGCCATTGGACTACTAGGATTTGTAGTATGAGCACACCATATATTCACAGTAGGAATAGATGTAGATACACGAGCATATTTCACATCAGCAACAATAATTATTGCAGTACCTACTGGAATTAAAATCTTTAGATGATTAGCTACTATATATGGATCACAATTAACTTATAGAGCACCATGTTTATGATCACTAGGGTTTGTCTTCCTATTCACTTTAGGAGGTTTAACAGGAGTAGTATTAGCAAATTCATCAATTGATATTATTTTACATGATACCTATTATGTAGTAGCCCATTTCCATTACGTATTATCAATAGGAGCCGTATTCGCAATCATAGCAGGATTTATTCAATGATATCCATTATTTACAGGATTAACATTAAACCCAAAATGATTAAAAACACAATTCATAACAATATTTCTAGGAGTAAATTTAACCTTCTTCCCACAACACTTTCTAGGTCTAGCAGGAATACCACGACGATATTCAGATTATCCAGATGCATACACAACATGAAATGTAATTTCATCAATAGGATCAACAATTTCATTTGTAAGAGTAGTAATATTCATCTTCATCATATGGGAAAGAATAAGAACAAACCGACAAGTATTATTCCCAACACAAACCAGAAACTCAATCGAATGATTACAAAATACTCCACCAACAGAACATAGATATTCAGAACTACCTACTATTACCAATTAATATTTAATATGGCAGATAAGTGCCTTGAATTTAAGATTCAAATATAAAGTTTTAATCTTTTGTTAAAAATAACAACATGAGCCAATATAAACTTACAAGACAGAGCATCACCTATTATAGAACAACTTATTTATTTCCACGACCACACTTTAATAATCATCCTAATAATTTTAACAATTGTATCTTACATAATAATAGCAATAACTTATAACAAATTTATTGATCGATATTTACTAGAAGGACAAATAATCGAAGTAGCATGAACAATTGCACCAGCTATCATCTTAGTATTCATTGCCGTTCCATCACTACGATTATTATATTTAATAGACGAAATTAATAATCCTGCATTAACACTAAAAACAATTGGACACCAATGATATTGAAGATATGAATATTCAGATTTCAATAAAATCGAGTTTGACTCTTATATAATTCCTCAACCAGATAATAAAATTAATGAATTTCGACTATTAGACGTGGATAACCGAGCGACATTACCATTAAACTCTTTTATCCGAATAATCATCACAGCAGAAGATGTACTTCATTCATGAACCATCCCCAGATTAGGGATCAAGGCGGATGCAACTCCTGGTCGATTAAATCAAACAAGATTTCTAATTAATCGGCCAGGGGTTTTCTATGGACAATGCTCAGAAATTTGTGGAGCAAACCATAGATTTATGCCTATTGTTATCGAAGGAATCCCATCAAATCTTTTCATTTCCTGAATCTTAAAAATATCATCATCATTAGGTGACTGAAAGAAAGTAATGGTCTCTTAAACCAATTTATAGTAATTAACGACTACTTCTAATGGGAAAAATTAGTTAAATAATAACACTGAAATGTCAAATCAGAATTATCGATAGGTATTTTTCTATTCCACAAATAATACCACTAAATTGGTTAACCCTATTCATCATATTTTCATTAACCTTTATCCTATTCAATATTATTAGATATTATAATTTCAACTACTCAACGATTAATATTAATACCACCCAGATAAAACCTAAAGCAATAAACTGGAAATGATAACTAATCTATTCTCAGTATTTGACCCATCAACTAGAGTCCCATCAATAAATTTAAATTGATTAAGAACATTTATCGGATTAATTATACTTCCCTCAATATTCTGAATTAAACCATCACGATGACATATCATAACAACTAAAATTATAGAAACACTACATCTGGAATTCAAAACCCTCTTACCTAATGTAGAAGGAAGAAAGGGATCCTCTTTAATGTTCATCTCATTATTCTCGATAATTCTATTTAACAACTTTATAGGTTTATTCCCATATGTATTTACTAGAACAAGCCACTTAGTCATAACTTTCTCCATAGCCCTACCACTATGATTATCATTCATGATATTTGGATGAATAAATAACACCAATCATATATTTGCACATTTAGTACCACAAGGTACACCCCCATTATTAATACCATTCATAGTTTGTATTGAAACAGTAAGAAACCTAATTCGACCAGGAACTTTAGCAGTACGACTAGCTGCAAATATAATTGCAGGACATTTATTACTAACATTATTAGGAAATACAGGTCCATATTTAAGTAACCTTTTATTAAGAATTTTAATTACAACACAAATCTTACTACTAATACTTGAATCAGCAGTAGCTATTATTCAATCATATGTATTTGCCGTATTAAGAACTCTATATTCTAGAGAAGTAAATTAATGTCAAAACACGCAAATCATCCCTTCCACCTAGTAGATCAAAGACCATGACCATTAACAGGAGCAATTGGAGCAATAATTACTATAACAGGAATAATTAAATGATTCCACCAATATAATAATCAATTATTATTAATAGGAATTACTATTATAATAGTAACAACAATCCAATGATGACGAGATATTGTCCGAGAAAGAACATATCAAGGATTACATACAAAAATAGTAATAAAAGGAATACGATGAGGTATAATCCTATTTATTATTTCAGAAGTTTTCTTCTTTATTTCATTTTTCTGAGCATTCTTCCACAGAAGTTTATCACCAACAATTGATTTAGGATCATTATGACCTCCAATAGGAATTAACCCATTTAACCCCTTACAAGTACCTCTTCTAAATACAGCAATCCTACTAGCATCAGGAATTACAATTACATGAGCACATCACAGAATCATAGAAAATAATTACAACCAAGGATTACAAGGATTATTCATCACAGTAATATTAGGAATATATTTCACAATTTTACAAGGATATGAATATATTGAAGCACCATTTACAATTGCAGACTCAGTTTATGGATCAACCTTCTTTGTAGCAACAGGATTCCACGGACTACATGTAATCATTGGATCAACATTTTTACTAACTTGTTTAATACGACAACTAAAAATACACTTTTCATCAAATCACCACTTCGGATTCGAAGCAGCAGCATGATATTGACATTTTGTAGACGTAGTATGATTATTTCTATATATCTCAATTTATTGATGAGGAAGATAAATTAATTTTTCTAATATAATAAGTATATTTGACTTCCAATCAAAAAGTTTGATCAAACAAGATAAATAATAATAACATTAACAATACTAACAATATTAACTATAAGAATTTCAACAATTGTTATAATAATAGCAAGAATTATCTCAAAAAAAATTAATGAAGACCGAGAAAAAGCGTCACCATTTGAGTGTGGATTCGATCCAATAAGATCTGCACGAATACCATTCTCATTACGATTCTTTTTAATTGCAGTAATCTTCCTAATTTTCGATGTAGAAATTGCATTAATCTTACCAATAACAATTATCATAATATTATCAGAAATAAAATCATGAATAATTATCAGAACCATATTTATAATTATCCTATTAATAGGATTATATCATGAATGAAATCAAGGATCTCTTGAATGAGCAAGATAAAATAATAATTACCATATACAATTAAATTCAAATAATACATTACAATAAAATTTTAACTTCCCCCCCCCAGTAATAATACTCTTATTTAAATTAACTGAAACAAATAAAGTATATTATGTTAATAATTTTATTGAAACCTATATTATAATAAATGTAATGACAAAGTGAAAGCTGCTAACTTAGCACTTAAGCGGTTAAAATCCGTTAACATTTATATTTAAAATCTAATAAAAAATACATCTTTTTTATAAACAAATATAACCGTGTATATATAATATTAAAAGAAAATAAAAATAAATATAAACTATTATATTAAAACTATAGTTCAATTTAATTAAACCCACAAATAAGATTTTTATTGTTATCAATATTATTTTTCAAATAAAATAAAGGATAATAGTTAACTATAACATTTGGGTTGCATTCAAAAAATATTGAATTTTCAATTTATCTTAAAATTTGAAGCAATATATTGCAATCAGTTTCGACCTGACCCCAAGTAGTAATACTCTTATTTTCAATTAACTGAAACCAAAATAGAGGTATATTACTGTTAATAATACTATTGAAAATTATTCCTGTTATAAAAATATTTAAAATGAAAGACATTAATTTAATGTTTTATAGATTAAATACATTTATACTACCATTTATATAGTTTAACAAAACATTACATTTTCATTGTAAAAATAAAGTATAACTTTTATAAATATACTAGAAGATTAAAAATCTCAATAACATCTTCAATGTTAAGCTCTATATTATAAGCTTATTCAAGTAAATAATTAAAACAAAAAGTAAAATAACTATTCACATAACAAAAAATATTAAAAATAATTTTAAACTATTATATTGAAACCAATAATTAAATCCACTTAAATTTATAAACAAAAAATTTAAGTTTTGACCACCAAAATATTCACTTCAACCAAAATCAAATACCTTTAAAGAATAATAACCAAAAAATAAAGGAAAGAAAGATGTACCATAAGTAGAAACATAAGGTATAAACCATATTGAACCAAAAAAAATAACTAAATTATTAAAATCTAAAGAAATCAATTTACCATTTAAACCTAACCTTGATATTTCAAATCCAATTCAACCCCCAATAAAACTAACTAATAAAACTAAATTTTTCAAATACAAAGGTAAACAAATCATAGCAGGAGTAGGAAAAATAATTCATCTTAAAATTCTACCACCCAAAATAGCCATAATCAATAATAATAATATTCCCCGCAATATACTAAAATTATACTCAAACAAAAAACAAAAAGAACTTATATTAAAATCCCCACACAAAACATAATAAAATAAACGAAATGAATAACAAACAGTAAGTCCAGTAGAAATAAAAAACAAAAAAAAACCAAATATATTTAAATAACCTAAAGAAATAGATTCTAAAATTAAATCCCTAGAATAAAATCCAGCTAAAAAAGGTATACCACATAATGCAAAATTAGAAATTATTAAACAAGAAGAAGTTAAAGGCATTTGAAAAGATAAATTACCTATATAGCGAATATCTTGAGAATCATTTATAAAATGAATTAATACACCAGCACATATAAATAATAAAGCTTTAAATAAAGCATGAGTAAGTAAATGAAAAAAAGATAAACTAACAAGACCTAAAGATAATACTCTAATTATTAAACCAAGCTGTCTTAGAGTAGACAAAGCAATAATCCTTTTCAAATCATATTCAAAATTAGCACCCAACCCTGATATAAACATAGTTAACCCAGAAATCAATAACAAAATAACATTTAATCAATCCATAAAAACAACCTCAAAACGAATTAATAAATAAACTCCAGCAGTAACTAAAGTAGAAGAATGAACCAAAGCAGAAACAGGAGTAGGAGCTGCTATAGCAGCAGGAAGTCAAGAAGAAAAAGGAATTTGAGCACTCCTAGTTAAAGCTGCTAAAACAACAAAAACAGAAATCAAATTCATTTCAAATGAATCTTTTAAAAAATTCAAATAATAAATATAATTCCATCTACCAAAATTTAATATTCAAGCAATAACTATCAACAAAGCAACATCACCAATACGATTAGACAAAGCAGTAATTATACCAGCATTATAAGATTTAATATTCTGATAATAAATTACTAAACAATAAGAAACTAATCCTAACCCATCTCAACCTAGTAAAATTCTAATTATATTAGGACTAATAATTAAAAATATTATAGAAATTACAAATATTAAAACCAATAAAATAAAACGATTAATATTTAAATCACCATATATATAATCATCTCTATACAAAATAACTAAAGATGAAATAAATAATACAAATCCCATAAAAATTAAAGACATCCAATCAAACAAAAAAGTTATAACAATAGATCTAGAATTTAATGAAATAATTTCCCACTCAATAAAAATAATTAAATCATATATCAAAAAATAAAAACCCAATAAAACTAAAAAAATTCCCAATATAAACAAGAAAATAAAACTAACAAAACATATAGATAGAAAAAACATAGCCTAAAATAAACTTTATATCAATGACACCACAAGTCAATATTTTTAATTAAACTATTTAAGCTATTACAATCATAATAAAACTAAATCACCATTCAAAATAAATAAATTCAAAGGAAATCAATGTAAAAATAATAATAAAAATTCACGAGAATAATTAAATGAACAAGAATAAAGACCAGAATAATAAAATCCATGCTGTCTATAAGAAAATAAATAAAGAGTATAAACAGCACTAAAGAAAGATAAAAAAATTAATGTAAATATACATAATCAAGACCAAGCAACCAATCTATTTAAAAGACTAATTTCACCAAGCAAATTTAAAGAAGGAGGAGCAGCTATATTACAAGATCTTAATAAAAATCACCATATTGATATTCTAGGTATTAAATTCATTAAACCTTTATTAACTATCAATCTACGACTACTTAACCGCTCATAAGAAATATTAGCAAGACAAAATAAACCAGAAGAACAAAGACCATGAGCAATTATTAAAGTAAAAGAACCACAATAACCCCAATAATTTATAGTTATAATACCACTAATTACAATTCCTATATGAGCAACTGAAGAATATGCAATTAATGACTTCAAATCAGTTTGACGTATACAAATTAAACTAACCAAAACACCTCCTACTAATCTAATAGAAATTCAAATAAAATTAATACTAAAAACAAAACTACCTAAAAAAGAAAAAACACGTAATAAACCATAACCACCCAACTTTAATAAAACTCCAGCCAAAATTATTGAACCAGAAATGGGAGCTTCAACATGAGCCTTAGGTAATCACAAATGAACTAAAAATATAGGTATCTTAACAAGAAAGGCTAAAATTATACAAAAGTAAAAAATAATATTAAAAAAAAGAAAATTGTTTAATATATAAAAATTTATAGTATTAATAGAATCAAAAACATATAAAATACCCACCAATAATGGAAGAGATGCAAATAAAGTATAAAATAATAAATAAATACCAGCTTGAAGACGCTCAGGTTGATATCCCCAACCCAAGATTAAAAATAATGTAGGGATTAAACTACCCTCAAAAAACAAATAAAAAGAAAATAAATCTAATCTTCTAAATGTACAGCACAGTATAATCAACAAAAAAATAACAACTGATAAAAAAAAACAAGAATAATAATCAAAACGAAAAACTATTTCTCTAGCTAATACTATAAGAACACAAATTCAAAAACTTAACAAAATTAAACCATAAGAAACATAATCAAACCCAAATATATATCCTAAGTTACATCAACAAAAAAAATAAGGAAAAACAAAAATAAATATAAAAGAAATTAAAAATATAAAAGAATGAATTATTCACCAAAAATTTTTTAATAGACACAAAGGGATTAAAAAAATTACAAAAAATAAAAACCTTAACATTGAAATATTCCATAAGATTGAAAATAATCATTACCATATCCACGAACTATAGAAACTAAAATTGATAAGCCTAAAGCACCTTCACATACAGAAAAAGTAATAAAAACAATAACAAAATATAATTCATAATTAAAAAAAAGCAAATAATAGTACAAAATAAAAAACAAAATTAAAACCATAAATTCTAATCTTAATAAAGTAATTAATAAATGTTTTCGACTAGAAGAAAAAACCCACATACCACATAAGAAAACAAAAGAAAAATAAGAAAATATAACCATTAATGTTTTAATAATTTAACAAAAATATTGGCCTTGTAAACCAAAAATAAGAATTCACCTTTTAAAACATCAAAGAAAAGAAAAAATCCCATCATTAGTCCCCAAAACTAATATTTTAATAAACTATTCCTTGAAATTAATCAAATAATATCTATGAGAATTACATTAAGAATAATATTTACACAAATAAATCACCCATTAGCAATAGGTTTAATATTATTAATACAAACAATCCTAGTATGCTTAATAAGAGGTATATTATCACAATCATTTTGATTCTCTTATATTATATTTCTAATTTTCATTGGAGGTATATTAGTGTTATTTATTTACACAACAAGACTAGCATCAAATGAAATACTAACGTTATCTACAAAAATAATAATTATAAGAACAATTAGAATAATATTATTAATAATAATACTAAGAAATATAATAAAAATTAATAATTCAGAAATAACTACAAATGAAACATTAAATTCAAATAATGAAAATCAAACCCAATTAAATAAATTATACAATAAGCCTAATGGAAAATTAACAATTATATTAGCATCATATTTATTCCTAGCATTAATTACAGTTGTAAAAATTACTAATATTACTAAAGGACCTCTACGACAAATAAATTAACAATGAATAAATCTTTACGTTCAAATCACCCATTATTAAAAATTATAAATAATACATTAGTAGAYCTACCAACCCCATCAAATATCAGTACATGATGAAACTTTGGATCACTCTTAGGGATTTGTTTAATTATACAAATTATAACAGGATTATTCCTAGCAATACATTATTGCCCAAATATTGATAACGCATTTTCAAGAGTTGTACATATTTGTCGAGATGTAAATTATGGATGAATAATACGAACAACACATGCAAACGGAGCATCGCTATTCTTTATATGTATTTATATACACATTGGACGGGGTTTATATTACGGATCATATAAATTTAAATACACATGAATAGTAGGAGTAATTATCTTATTCTTAACAATAGGAGCCGCATTCATAGGATATATTTTACCATGAGGACAAATATCATTCTGAGGAGCAACCGTAATTACTAATCTTTTATCAGCAATACCTTATCTAGGGATTGATATAGTACAATGAGTATGAGGAGGATTTGCAGTAGATAATGCAACACTAAACCGATTTTTTACCTTCCACTTTCTAATACCATTTATTATAGTAGCAATAGTAATAATTCACCTCTTATTCTTACATCAAACAGGATCTAATAATCCAATAGGACTAAATAGAAATATTGATAAAATTCCATTCCACCCATATTTTACTATTAAAGACACTGTAGGATTTATAATAATATTCATAATTTTATCAATTTTATCATTAAAAGAACCATATATTCTTGGAGACCCAGACAATTTTACACCAGCAAATCCATTGGTAACACCCATCCATATTCAACCAGAATGATATTTCTTATTTGCCTACGCAATCTTACGCTCAATTCCTAATAAATTAGGAGGAGTAATTGCACTAGCAATATCAATTATAATTCTAATAATTATACCATTTATAAAATCAAAATTTCAAGGATCCCAATTCTACCCAATTAATCAAGTACTATTCTGAATAATAGTAAATACAGTAATATTATTAACATGAATTGGAGCCCGACCAGTAGAAGAACCATATATATTAACAGGGCAAATCCTAACCGTAATATATTTTTTATATTTCATAACAATACCAATAACAACAAAATACTGAGAAAAAAAAATTAAATAATTAAAAAGCTTATGAAAGCAAGTGTTTTGAAAGCACAAAAAAGAAGTTTAATTCTTCTATTAATTTAATACTCAATTTAATACAATTAAAAAAAGAAAAAATAAAAATTTTTACCCCAATAAAGAACAATAAATAATTTAAAGATAAAGGTAAATAAACCCTTCAAGCCAAATTCATTAACCTATCATAACGAAAACGAGGAACTGTACCACGAACCCAAATAAATAAAAAAGAAACAAAAGACAACCTTAAATAAAAAAATAAAGTGTATAGATCACATCCCAAAAAAATAATACAAAATAATATTCTCATAAACAAAATACTAGAATATTCAGCTAAAAAAATTAAAGCAAATCCACCCGCCCCATACTCAACATTAAATCCAGAAACTAACTCAGATTCACCTTCAGCAAAATCGAAAGGGGTACGATTAGTCTCTGCTAAACAAGAAGAAAATCAAATTAAACCTAAAGGTAATGAAAAAAAAATTAATCAAAAATAATTCTGAAAATAATAAAAAAAAATCAAATTATATCTCCCAATCAAAAAAACAAAAGACAATAAAATTAAAGCCAAACTAACTTCATAAGAAATAGTCTGAGCTACTGCACGAAGCCCACCTAATAGAGAATAATTAGAATTAGAAGATCAACCAGCAATCATTAATGTATAAACACCCAATCTAGTACAACTAAGAAAAAATAATAAACCAAAATCAAAAGAAATAAAACCTCTAAAATAAGGATATAATAATCATACTAATAAAGATAAAAATAAACCAAAAATAGGAGAAAAATAATAAGACAAATAATTAGATATAAAAGGAAAACTCTGCTCCCTAGAAAATAACCTAACTGCATCTCTAAAAGGTTGTAAAAACCCAATAAATCCAACCTTATTAGGACCCTTACGAATATGTAAATAACCTAAAACCTTACGTTCAAGTAAAGTAAGGAAAGCTACCCCTACTATAACAAAAATCATTAATATAAAAAAAATAATTAATAAAAAAAAAGTACCCAAGAACATATATTATTTGTAGAAAATAATCTACATAAAAGGAACCTAAATCCAATACACTTATCTGCCAAAACAATAATTATTAATAATCAGAAAAATAAAATTATTTAAAACATATGGTCCTTTCGTACTAAAATGTTATAAATTATTATAGATAGAAACCAACCTGGCTCACACCGGTTTGAACTCAGATCATGTAAGATTTTAAAGGTCGAACAGACCTAATATATTATAGCACCTACACCAAAAATTTATCTTAATCCAACATCGAGGTCGCAAAATCTTTTGTCAATATGAACTCTCAAAAAGAATTACGCTGTTATCCCTAAGGTAATTTAGTCTTATAATCAATAAAAATGGATCAAACACATATAAATAAATATATAAAAACAAAAAGAGTTAATTTAATCTTTCCATCACCCCAACAAAATAAATTTTTATATTAAAAAATCTCATACAAAAAAATAAAAATCTATAAAACTCTATAGGGTCTTCTCGTCCCAAAAACCCATTTAGGCATTTTAACCTAAAATTTAAATTCAATAAAAAAAATTAAAGACAGTTAACACCTCGTCAAACCATTCATTCCAGCCTACAATTAAAAGACTAATGATTATGCTACCTTTGCACGGTCAAAATACCGCGGCCATTCAATATTCAGTGGGCAGGCCATACATCAAAATATATTCAAGAAGAGATGTTTTTGATAAACAGGCGAGTGAAATATATTGCCTAGTTCCTATAAAAAACTTAACAAAAAAAAAATAAACAAAATAATTAATAATATACTAATTAAACAATAATTAAAATAAATAAAAGATTAATTTAAACATTTCAATAAAAAACTTAAAAACAACAAAAATACAACAATCAAAAATTAAAATTTCAACATAATTAAACTGATAGTTAACATAAAACCCACAAAAATAAAGTAAAAAGAATATTATAAAAATATATAAAAGAGCTAATCCCCCATCACATAAATACTAAATAAAAAAAAACTAACAATAAAGAAAAATTAAAAATAATACTTGAATTAAATTCATTTCCCGAAAAACCAGATACCATAAAAAACGAATAACATATCATTACCAAAAAAATATAATTAATGTTTATAAAACAACAACTAAAATAATTAATTAACTCATCTAAAATCGGGAATCAAAAAATAAATAAAAAAATTCAATAAACCCTGATACACAAGGTACAATAAAATAAATCAACTTAATAAATAATAAAATAAACCTCTACAGTACAAATAAACTATAATAAAAAAAATTAAATCAAAAATATATACAATAACACAAAAATAATTTCATTAAAACATAAAAAATAACAAAAAATATAAATTATTAACAACACAAGTTATACCGAATTGAACGATATATTTATCAATGTAAATGAAAATTTTAACTAAAAATTAACTTAATCATTCTAGCCACACCTTCCGGTACAACCACTATGTTACGACTTATCTCGAATAAATAACGAGAGCGACGGGCGATGTGTACACATTCCAGAAACTAATTCATCTACACAATCTAAAATAAAAATTACATTCAAATCCAATTTCATATCAAAATTTCACTCAATAATCCAAAATAAATAAAAAAGTAACCCATTACTACTTAATCATAAATTGCACCTTGACCTGAAATAACCTAAAATAAAAACTAGAAAATTATAAACACTATAATGATTCTCAATACAACGGCGGTATACAAATCAATAAATTAAGTAAGGTCCAACGAGGATTATCGATAAAAGAACAGGTTCCTCTGAACAGAATAAAATACTGCCAAATTCTTTAAGTTTCAAGACCATATCTATTACTACTCAGGTTAAATAATTAACATCAAAAATAATAGGGTATCTAATCCTAGTTTCCATTAAAGACTTCGTAGCTTCAAAATAAAATAAATTAACAAAAAAAAAATAAAATTTCACCTAATAAAATAAACTATAAATTAAATAATAACAATTAAACTACTTTAACCAAAAATATTTAATTGCATTCAATGTATAACCGCAGTTGCTGGCACAAATTTAACTAATACTATAAAACAATACCAAATCTAAGATACCTTAATTTATAATGATAAATACTGCAAAATAAAAACTAATCATTTAGAAAAATACTAATCACGCAAAAACTTACATATAAAACAAGTAAAAATAAATAAATTAACAAGAATAAAACTATTCTAAGGTAAATAAAAAATCTAAGGAACTACATTTTTAACAACGAAATAAATACAAAAAAACAAGAAAAATGCAACTAAGATAATCAAATTAATCCCTCTATTATAAATAAAATTTTTCTTGCCCAACTAAATAGAAAAAACTTTCCAAAAACAAATCCGAAAATAAAACTATTCACAAACAAATAAAATTCTAACTTTAATAAACAACCCAACCCGCATCAAATAAAGTTTCTATAAATAA